AATCTAAAGTCTCAATTCCAACAAGTAAAAAAGGGGGAATTTCCTTATTTCGAAATGGTTGATTATGAGATATTTCGATTTGTTTCTTATTTTTTATTGAATTGAGTTGTGTATATTTCGATACATATAAAAGATCCCCAAAGGAGTTTTATTTTATACTTGTTGCATATATGTCTGCTTTGACTCGAATGAATGTTCTGAAGAAACCTCAATTAAGTTATGTTATAGAAAAAGAGGATTCTTGCGTTTTTACCCTCCTGCTGAGAAAGCATTGTCTCGGCTCATTTCTTAAAATACTTCAATTGGTACACGCAAGAAATAGGCCAATTCAGCAGCTTTTTGTTCCATTTCCCGTGGAGTAAAATTTTCATCAGTACGAGTCAATGGAATGGCTCCCTGGCCTCTGATATCCATATAAAGGACACGACGAGCATAAATACCCTCTTTAACTTCTATTCTGACGGACTGAATATCTTTTAGAAGAAATCGGAGGAAGACCCGACGATTTTTTCCAGGAAATCCCCACCGAAAGATACACACTATTCCGTCTTTTCTATCAAATCGATCATAACCACTACCTACATTCCACGAAATTGTGCACCACAAATAGGAGCTAATAAAAAGACCCGCGATCCCATAGAAAGACATCACAATTCCTTGTGGAAAAAAAACTATTTCCTGAGACGGAAATAAAGATATCAAATTTCTACCAAGATAACTGGAGGTTCCAACCAACAAGAATCCTAATGAACCTAAAAAAAGGATAACAGCCCAGCAGAAATTACTTGTTTTTCGAGCCCCCGTTATAGGTTCTATCCATATATGTTCTGATCGACAACTCATACTTGATCCGGTTGCTTTTTTTGGAATTGAGAGAATACCCCAAATGAATTTGACTTTAGTCCTTTTGTTTCCGAAGTAACTCGCATCAACTAGCACTAGTTTGATGTGAACCTTTAGGAGTAATTCATTAAATTGGTTAGATCTAAACTAATAACATACCCTTCGTATGATCTCACTAAAGATAGCCACATACATATAGATCGACCAACTTTACAGTTCAGCCATCCGTCAATTTGGGTCTATTTGAAAATAGCTAGAATACATTTACCCCTATACCATTTTCTGCAGACATAAGAGTTTTTCGGCGGAAGCCGCTTATATCATATTTTGCTAAATGGATATCTGTGTTATGATACAAGCGTCAGTTTTGAAAAAAAAAATAGATGAGATTTTGTCCCATCGGCTCTAAACAATCTTGTTTTTTTGAACATGAAGAAATAAAGAAGCCATTGCGATTGCCGGAAAGACTAGGCCTACTAAAGGCACCAAAACAGAGGGAAAGTTAAGAGTTGTCATAGAATGGGTACCTCGATTTACTATTTGTACCTTTTATTATTATTTATATTTTATATTTATAATATAAAGATATCTTATTATATATAAAGATATCTTATTATAATTCTAAATTGGAATTATTATTACTTAATATCTATTAAGTATAGATCTAATTTCTACATGAAAGATTTGAAAGGATATGGATGAGATATTATTCTTTTCTTCATTTTTTGCTCTTGTCTTCGAATTTCATTTACTAAGCAAAAAGTTTCTTAAAAATTAATTAGATTTTAGATTGAAGGGTTTGTTAGAATCCCATCCAGCAGGAGCAGGGATTCTTAGTCAAAATAGGATTATCGTAAGATATAGAAAGATAAAAAATTCTATATTTTGTAGATTTTAATTATATATGACGAGAAGAGGATACTTTTTTTATTTGCCTAATTTCACGAAAATAATAATTTCATCTTTTATCTTGTTGATAAAGGCTTCTTGATCAATAATCAGGAATATAGAAAAAGGGGCGGATTTTTTGTGACTTTTGATTCTTTATACGATTAGATCTTATGTCAACAAAGAAAACCCCATTCGTCTAATTTTGACTTGGATTCTGATAAACTAATTACTTGTTTGCTCAAAATAATTGAACTTAATGTTCTAATTTTGATTCAAAGGAAAGAAAGTATGGAGTTGAAATAACTCACTCAGAACGCTTTTTAAAGGATTACGTGGTACGATTAGATCGAATAAGCCCTTCTGGAATAAATACTCAGCCGCTTGTGAACCTTCGGGTACTGTTTTATTCAATGTTTGTTCAATTACTCTTTTACCCGCAAACGCAATGTAGGCATTGGGTTCGGCAATAATGATATCCCCCAACATACCAAAACTAGCTGTCACCCCACCGGTAGTAGGAGATGTAAGGATTGGTACATAGAATAACTTTTTATTTGATTGATAATCATATAAAGCAGAAGATATTTTAGCCATTTGCATCAAACTCAAACTTCCTTCTTGCATGCGTGCCCCTCCGGAAGCACACACTATAATAAGAGGTAGAAATTCTTTAGTAGCGTATTCAATTAAACGGGTAATTTTCTCCCCGACTACGGATCCCATACTACCCCCCATAAACTGAAAATCCATAACCCCAATTGCTACG